AGGTATCATTTCCAATACATCTGTGGGGCAGGCTCGTACACATTGAGTACACCCTATACATGTATCATAAATCTTTACTGAATGTGACATTGGATCTATCAATTTTTTGAACGTTATCAATTTTCGATCTGGTAAAATCAGTAGTAACTGAATCATATATTGTAGACACCAGACGAATCAGTGGTTTACCAGAATTTTTTTTAATTGAATAATCAATCTACTTCTGGATTTGGTCATGAGAATGAGAGAGGTCCAAGATACTTTGATTTATTACGTTTTAGCAAACATGGTCATACGAGTTATACACGGCACGCTAATTCTAATTGGTAAATATTCTATATATCTGTCTTTATTTATATCATTACGACTATTTATTCAACAAATTCGATTGATTGATACGAGTTGATTTTCTGTTACGATAGATCGACGAAACAATAGCTGGCCCAATAGCTGCTTCAGCGGCTGCAATAGCTATAACAAAAATCGAGAAAATGTCTCCTTTTAATTGTCGACTATCAAATAAATCAGAAAATGTTACGAGATTTAGATTAACCGCATTCAGTATAAGCTCAAGACACATAAGTGCTCTAACCATGTTTCGGCTTGTGATCAATCCATAAATACCGATAGAAAATAAATAGGCACTCAAAATAAGTACATGCTCGGTCATCATTGACCAACTCCTCATCAATTGAGATTGATTTCAATATGAACAACAATACAATTTAACCAATTTGATTGACTAGAATATAACAAGTACGGAAAAAAGGAAGGTATTAGTAATGGATCGAACTCAAACCCATTCAATTTAATATATGAACAATAGAATATAAAAATGGAACTGAAGGGAAATTGATGTCATAATAATAACACAGAACAAAACACGGCCTTATTTATTTTATTTGATTTTGGATTTCTAATTCTAAGTATTTATTACTGACGAGCCATAGCAATTGCACCTATCAAAGCAACTAAAAGAATTATAGAAATGAGTTCAAATGGAAGATAAAAATCTGTTGATAAATGAATTCCAATTTGTTGAACGTTACTTGTCAGGTCCTGCTCTATAATCTGGTTTGATCTTGTAGTCCAAATAATCCCGTACCATGATGTATCTGAGATAGTAGTAATTAGTGAAAAAAGAATACTTGTACAAACCAGTGAAGTAACTCCATCTCCAACTGTCCAAAGATATAAATCCTTGTAATATTCTGAACCATTCATGAACATCACAGCAAATACGATTAAGACATTTACGGCTCCCACGTAAATAAGGAGCTGTGCAGCAGCTACAAAATAGGAGTTAGATGGAATATGGAATAAGGATATACAAACAAGAACCAATCCTAATGAAAAGGCAGAATAAATTGGATTGGTAAGTAATACTACCCCTAGGCCTCCTAATATAAGACCTGATCCTAGAAATACTAAAAGAATATCATGTATTGATCCAGGTAAATCCATTATGTGTAAAATAAGAGATAAATAAGTTGAAATATTTCATTTTCATGACCTTACTGACCGGGCCAGGAAAAAAGAGGTTACCCTATCTTTCTTTTTTTTTTTTCTTGTATATGCCTAATTGAATTGAATCTTAATGTGGTGTGGATTGATGTAGATACAGTTATTGGACCAATCCCGCTTTTGTATCCGAAAGAGTAGTTGAAATTTGATATTTCGAAATAATCACGGATATATGAATCTATTCTAAATCCAAATCAAGCCGTGATTCTCACCAATCAATAGTTATGTTTTGTAGTTACTAACCAACCAAAATGAAAGAAACTTCGCTTCTTTAGATCAAAACGGAATCTTAGTAATTGGTAATTGTTCTTGAATCAAGGGGGTTATCCGTGGCTATTTTTATTTGAGTCGAATTCATAATTGTTCGAATTGTGTAATCGCCAATTACTGACATTGGTAACCGACCCAAAGCAATTTGATTATAATTCAATTCGTGACGATTGTAAGTAGAAAGTTCATATTCTTCAGTCATTGATAAACAGTTTGTTGGACAATACTCGACGCAGTTACCACAAAATATACAGATTCCGAAATCAATACTATAATTAAGCAATCGTTTCTTTCTAATATCTGTTTCCAATCTCCAATCAACAACGGGTAGATCTATGGGGCATACACGAACACATACTTCACAAGCAATGCATTTATCAAATTCAAAGTGGATTCGACCGCGGAAACGCTCTGATGTGATCGATTTTTCATAAGGATATTGAATAGTTACAGGTAAACGATTCGCGTGGGATAAGGTAATCATGAAACTTTGACCAATGTACCTTGCAGCTCGTACTGTTTGTTGACCATAATTCATGAACCCGGTCACCATAGGGAACATATCGTGGATATCCATGAATAAATTGATGTTTCTTTCTCTTGCTTGAGAGAGGTTATGAATCTAGAATACCGTATTCTGTTACAGTGAAAGGAGTTGGGAAGAAGTTGTCAATAATAGATTACCTAGAGAAATAGGTAAAAGAAA